ATCAATCACTGATCCAATTTGAGTACCTCTATGGGATAGACCTCAACAGAAAACTGTTGAGTAACGGCAGCAAGTGATTGAGTTCAGTAGTTCCTCATAGAAAATTATTGACTCTAGAGATATGGTAATATGGAGAAGACAAAATTGTTTGAAGCACGCACAGAACCGGAAGCGCCCCTTGTTTCAAAGAGAGGAGGACGGGTTATTCACATTTAATTTGATGGTCAGAGGCGAATTGAAAGCTAAGCAGTGGTAATTATAAAGATCCCCCCGGGAAAAATAGAGATGTCTCCTACGTTACCCGTAATATGTGGAAGTATCGACGTAATTTCATAGAGTCATTCGGTCTGAATGCTACATGAAGAACATAAGCCAGATGATGGAACGGGGAGACCTAGGATGTAGAAGATCATACATGAGTGATTCGGCAGATTTGGATTCCCATATATCCACTCATGTGGTACTTTATCATACGATTCATATAAGATAAAGATCCATCTGTCTAGATATCATCATATACATCTAGAAAGCCGTATGCTTTGGAAGAAGCTTGTACAGTTTGGGAAGGGGTTTTTAAAAGAAGAATCCACTTCAACCGATATGCCCTTAGGCACGGCCATACATAACATAGAAATCACGCTTGGAAAGGGTGGACAATTAGCTAGAGCGGCGGGCGCTGTAGCGAAGCTGATCGCAAAAGAGGGTAAATCAGCCACATTAAGATTACCATCCGGGGAGGTCCGTTTGATATCCAAAAACTGCTTAGCAACAGTCGGACAAGTGGGTAATGTTGGGGTGAATCAACAAAGTTTGGGTAGAGCCGGATCGAAGTGTTGGATAGGTAAGCGTCCTGTAGTAAGAGGAGTAGTTATGAACCCTGTAGACCATCCCCATGGAGGTGGGGAAGGGAAAGCCCCAATTGGTAGAAAAAAACCCACAACTCCTTGGGGTTATCCTGCGCTTGGAAGAAGAAGTCGAAAAAGGAAAAAATATAGTGATAGTTTTATTCTTCGTCGCCGTAAATAGGAATATTGAAAATCTCATTTTTTGAATTTGAAATAATGTGATGGGCGAACGACGGGAATTGAACCCGCGCGTGGTGGATTCACAATCCACTGCCTTGATCCACTTGGCTACATCCGCCCCTTATCTAGCTAAAGGATTTTCTCTTTTTTCCATTCATCATTATTGTATTTATTCTTACCTTCATACTTAGATCGAGATATTCTATTGGACATAGAATGCCAATCTTTAAAATGTAAAAAAAGGAGTAATCAGCTGTGGCACGTTCACTAAAAAAAAACCCTTTTGTAGCTAATCATTTAGCAAGAAAAATTGAAAAACTCAACATGAGGGAGGAGAAAGAAATAATAGTAACTTGGTCTCGGGCATCTACCATTATACCCAAAATGATTGGCCATACAATCGCTATTCATAATGGAAAGGAACATTTACCTATTTATATAACAGATCGTATGGTAGGTCACAAATTGGGAGAATTCGCGCCTACTCTGACTTTCGCGAGACATGCGAGAAACGATAATAAATCTCGTCGTTAATTTTGAAAAAAAAATAGATGGAAAGATAATATAATAAAAAATATGGGACAAAAAATAAATCCACTTGGTTTCAGACTTGGTACAACCCAAAATCATCATTCCTTTTGGTTCGCACAACCAAAAAATTTTTCTGTAGGTCTACAAGAAGATGAGAAAATACGGAATTGTATCAAGAACTATGTACAAAAAAATAAAAGAATATCCTCAGGTTTCGAAGGAATTGGAATTGCGCGTATAGAAATTCAAAAAAGAATTGATTTAATCCAGGTCATAATCCATATTGGATTCCCAAATTTATTAATAGAGGGCCAAACACGAGGAATCGAAGAATTACAGATGAATGTACAAAAAGAATTTCGTTCTGTGAACCGAAAAATCAACATCGCTATCACACGAATAGAAAAACCTTATGGAGACCCCAATATTCTTGCAGAATATATGGCTTCTCAATTAAGAAATAGAGTTTCGTTTCGAAAGGCAATGAAAAAAGCTATCGAATTAACTGAACAAACAGATACAAAAGGAATTCAAATACAGATTGCAGGACGTATTGACGGAAAAGAAATTGCACGTGTCGAATGGACCAGAGAAGGTAGAGTTCCTCTACAAACAATTCGCGCTAAAATTGATCATTGTTCCTATACAATTCGAACTATCCATGGAGTACTAGGCCTCAAAATTTGGATATTTGTGGATGAAGAATAATAGACCTTTATTTATCTTGTCATTCTATCCCGTAATATAGTGATATATAGAACAAAAAACTAGAAACTTTTTCTATTTTTCTGTTAAATCAAACAAAAATAAACAATTCTAATTCTATAAGGTTGAATAAAAAAAGCAATTCACTTTTTTTATATAATTGCTATGCTTAGTGTGTGACTCGTTAGTTTTTTCGTTAGAGTTTTTAGTAGGATCAAAATAAAGACTGACCCCTAGTATTAACTCAATAACTACAACTACTATATAAAAAGAAATTAAAAACTAATAACTAACTTATTGCTTCATATTGTCGAGATCCCCAAAACAGTCACTATATGACTGGATCAATCATATAGTTGGAACAACTGAAATTGTTCCATAACAAACAAATCCGATTATGGATTTGGAAAAAAATAAAGGGATGCGGATAAATGGAAAGGTGATAGAAAGAGAGAACAAAAATATCAATGATATATGATTCCAATATGTATGGTCTAGGAATTACCTCATATAAATAAAAGGCAGTGTAATAAAGCATGAATTTCATATTGTTTAATAACTAATAAATGATATATAAATAATAAAGATAAATAATAAAGAGCTTCCGGTTAATAGAAACTGAGAAGATTGACTCGGGAACATATTTTGTTAAGAGCTCCATTGCAGAATTTAGGCCTAATCATTAATGGAGAAGCTATAGGAACGACGAAACCTGTGACTATTGGCTATAGGATTCTATTTAAAAGAATCCAAACGATTGAGCAGGCAGGATGGCGGAATGAACCAAGAACAAAATTTTTTACTCTGAGAAGTCGTGGATTGATCCTACGAATAAAGCAGGAAAAGGAAAGAGTCAATATTCGCCCGCGAAACCCTTATTTCTTATTTATTGGATTCCAATATTGTCTTGATTCAATAATTTACTAAAAGTAAAATAAATAAGGATCCGGAAAAGAAGCATTATCTATAAATAGAAAAATCTAACCGTATATACAGCTGCTTATCTAATATTTAATAAATGAAATATAATATCAATAAATCCCATTACTTAGTTTAATGTATTAGTTATTAAGTACATGTGCATCTGTAATATTATCGAATCCTTTCATTCGTGAGGAGCTGGATGAGAAGAAACTCTCATGTCCGGTTCTGTAGTAGAGGTGAGAAAAAACCATCAACTATAACCCCAAAAGAACCAGATTTCGTAAGCAACATAGAGGAAGAATGAAAGGAATATCTTGCCGGGGTAATCATATTTGTTTCGGCAGATATGCTCTTCAGGCACTTGAACCCGCTTGGATTACCGCTAGACAAATAGAAGCAGGACGAAGAGCAATGACACGATATGCACGTCGTGGCGGAAAAATATGGGTACGTGTTTTTCCCGATAAACCTATTACAGTAAGGCCCGCAGAAACACGTATGGGGTCAGGAAAGGGATCTCCCGAATATTGGGTATCTGTTATTAAACCCGGTCGAATACTTTATGAAATGGGCGGAGTCTCAGAACCTGTAGCCAGAGCAGCAATTTCAATAGCTGCGTGCAAAATGCCTATAAAAACTCAATTTGTTATTTTAGGATAGGAATGTAAATATAAAAAGGAATGAAAAAACAACCACGAGTTTCTTTATTTCTAGACAAACACTATTTCTTCTTTTTCCTCATTCTTTGCATTGAAATAATAGATTAAAATAAAAATGATATGATTCAACCTCAGACCCTTTTGAATGTAGCAGATAACAGTGGAGCTCGAGAATTAATGTGTATTCGAATCATAGGAGCTGGTAATCATAGATATGCTCATATTGGTGACATTATTGTTGCTGTAATTAAAGAAGCAGTGCCCAATATGCCTCTAGAAAGATCAGAAGTAATAAGAGCTGTAATTGTACGTACATGTAAAGAACTCAAACGTGACAACGGTATGATAATACGATATGATGACAATGCGGCGGTTGTCATTGATCAAGAAGGAAATCCAAAAGGAACTAGAGTTTTTGGTGCGATTGCTCGGGAATTGAGACAGTTGAATTTTACTAAAATAGTTTCATTAGCTCCCGAGGTATTATAAAGATTCATAGTCATAGATCAAACTATGATATTGTTCTAGTAGGATATCTGAAATAAACCCAATTAATAGATTGTGTCTCACGCATATACTTTTTTAATTTAATAAAAAATTTATTATTAAATTAAATAATGAATACTTTGAAGTATTCAAATAAAAAAACATGTTGATTATATCAAAATTAGGAAGCACCAATAATTATAATTCGTCATGGGCAGAGACGCGATTGCTGATATAATAACTTCTATAAGAAATGCTGACATGAGTAAAAATGGAACGGTTCGAATAGCATCCACAAATATTACCGAAAACATTGTTAAAATACTCCTACGAGAGAGTTTTATTGAAAATGTTCGGAAACATCGGGAAAGTAATAAAAATTTCTTGGTTTCAACCTTGCGCCATAGAAGAACTAGGAAAGTAATATATAGAACTATTTTAAAACGTATCAGTCGACCCGGTCTACGAATTTATTCCAACTATAAAAAAATTCCTAAGATTTTAGGTGGAATGGGAATTGTAATTCTTTCCACTTCTCGAGGCATAATGACAGATCGAGAAGCTAGACTAGAAAAAATTGGAGGAGAAATTTTGTGTTATATATGGTAATCTTCCTCCGGTATCCTAATTTTATCTCTAACTTCCTATTTGTGAAATAGAGAGGAAAGGTGAGTTATATAACTCTTCCTCCATTAGTTGATACTTCAAGGAGGTTGCCTGGGAGGGTTTAATTACTGAATCATTTCCCAATGGTATACTCGTCTAATCCATTTATATAATGAAGATCTAATTCTAGGTTATATTTCGGGGAAGATCCGACGCAGTTAGATACGAACACTGCCAGGGGATAGAATCAAAATTGAAATTAAGGCAATATGGTTCAACCGGGGGACGTCTAATTTAGAGACTTCGGAATAAAGATTCGAACGATTAGATGTTTTCTTTTTGAAAACATCCCTTTCATCAAAGGTACAATTTGAAGCAAAAAAACAAGAGACTTATTTTCTTCCAAGTAATAGATGCAAAATTAAAGTAAGGAGTGAGAAATATGAAAATAAGGGCTTCTGTTCGTAAAATTTGTGAAAAGTGTCGACTGATCCGTAGGCGCGGACGAATTATAGTGATTTGTTCCAATCCGAGACATAAACAGAGACAAGGATAATCTTTCTAAAGTTTCTCAAAGAGGAGTTATGTAAAAATAAAAGATTTGTTTTAACATGAAATGGATATCTCCGTATCTTTTTATATATTTCTGATTCATATTTATGAGATGATAAAATATGGCAAAACCTATACAAAGAATTGGTTCGCGTAGGAATGGGCGTATTGGTTTACGTAAGACTGGACGCAGAATACCAAAAGGAGTTATTCATGTTCAAGCCAGTTTCAACAATACCATTGTAACTGTTACAGATGTACGAGGTCGAGTGGTTTCTTGGGCCTCCGCCGGTACTTCTGGATTCAAAGGCACAAGAAGGGGAACACCCTATGCTGCGCAAGCAGCCGCTTTAGATGCTATTCGTACTGTAGTGGATCAGGGTATGCAACGAGCAGAAGTTATGATAAAAGGTCCCGGTCTCGGAAGAGACGCAGCATTACGGGCTATTCGTAGAAGTGGTATACTATTAAGTTTCGTACGTGATGTAACACCTATGCCACATAATGGATGTAGACCTCCAAAAAAAAGACGTGTGTAAAAAAAAAAGAATTAAATGGATTTCAAGAGAAATAAATGATTCAATGATCTGATCAAATAATATTAGTATGGTTCGAGAGGAAATAGCAGAATCCACTCGAACACTACAGTGGAAATGTGTTGAATCAAGAGTAGACAGTACGCGTCTTTATTATGGTCGTTTCATTCTGTCCCCGCTCCTGAAAGGGCAAGCCGATACCATAGGTATTGCCATGCGAAGGGCTTTACTTGGAGAAATAAAAGGAACATGTATCACACGTGCTAAATCTGAGAAGGTGCCACATGAATATTCTACGATAGTAGGTATTGAGGAATCCGTACATGAAATTTTAATAAATTTGAAAGAAATTGTATTGAGAAGTAATTTGTATGGAGTTAGAGACGCATCCATTTGCGTTAGGGGTCCTAGATACGTAACCGCTCAAGATATCATCTCACCGCCTTCTGTGGAAATAGTTGACGCAACACAGTATATAGCTAACCTGACGGAACCAATTGATTTGTGTATTGGATTAGAAATCAATAGAGATCGCGGATACCGTACGAACCCCACAAATCACTCTCAAAACGGAAGTTATCCTATAGATGCTGTATCCATGCCTGTTCGAAATGCGAATCATAGTATTCATTCTTATGGAAATAGAAATGAAAAACAAGAAATACTTTTTCTAGAAATATGGACGAATGGAAGTTTAACTCCTAAGGAAGCACTTTATGAAGCTTCTCGTAATTTGATTCATTTATTTATACCTTTTCTGCATGCGGAGGAAAGGGGCATTCATTTCGAGGAAAATAAAAAAAGGTTTACTCTACCTCCTTTTACCTTTCAAAATGGATTAACTAAGCTAAGGAAAAACAAAAAAGAAATTCCATTGAAATGTATTTTTATTGACCAATTAGAACTATCTCCTAGAACCTATAATTGTCTCAAAAAGTCCAATATACATAAATTATTGGACCTTTTGAGTAACAGTCAGGAGGATCTTATGAGAATTGAATATTTTCGCACAGAGGATTTAAAATGGATATTGGACACTCTACAGAAACATTTCGCAATCAATTTACCTAAGAATAAGTTTTCATTTTAAAGAAATTCTTTTATATTCTTTTTTTTTTAACTTCATTTTTATCTTCGACACGCAATCCGTATTTTCGCAAAATGGATCATAATCAAATTCATGTATCTAGGGAATAGTCGCTTCTAAAGTGAATCCTCCCTAGATACCTACATCGTGGTATTTCACAGTTGAATCAATTTAAAAAAGACCTAAAGTTAGAGATTTATCAATAGGTAATGTTGCTCCAATACCTAACCAAAGAGCTACTGCAGTACCGATCAAAAAGACTGTTGTAGCTACTGGACGACGAAATGGATTTTGGAATTTATTAACATTCTCCAAAAAAGGTACTGTTAATAATCCTGTTGGTACTGAAACCATTAAAAGAACACCTAATAATTTATTGGGTACTGTGCGGAGTATTTGAAATACAGGAAAAAAGTACCATTCGGGCAATATTTCCAAAGGAGTTGCAAATGGATCCGCCGGTTCACCAATCATTGATGGTTCTAGGACTGCTAAGCCGACATTACATGCAATAGTACCTAGAATTACTACCGGAAAAATATATAAAAGATCATTGGGCCATGCGGGTTCTCCATAATAATTATGCCCCATCCCTTTGGCCAATTTAGCTCTTAATACAGGATCATTCAAGTCAGGTTTCTTTGTTATTGGGATAGGTGAATTCTTATGGATCCATCCCCCGAAAGAACTGGACATGATAATTTTTCATCATCCGGCTCGAGCAAGATTCAAAAGAATTACAGAAATAGATTGATAGAAAATCTATATTTAATACATATCCACACATATAAAATAGAATAACTCTATGTAAGTAAGAAAGGATTTACTAGATCCCATTTCCGAAGTTGATTCATATTCAGTGCAAATAATTTAGTTCTTACAGATAAATGCTCAATATCCAAGTAGGCTTAAAAATTTGATCATAATCGAGGGCTTTTTGGACTGTCTCATGTCTTTTTGATTTGATTCGTTTTTTCCCCGCAACATCTCGATTTTATTACATACAAAGTCTTTACTTGTTACTAATAAAGTCTAGCCTCTGTTCTTCCTTAGATCCCTTATTTCACTCCGATAGTATCATATTCTAGATCGAGGTCGATGCGGAGGAAATGAATGCATTTCCATACTATAAATAAGTAAGTGGGATAGATAAAACATTGGATCGTGCCACATCACTTATTCTACAGGATCTTACGGAGCCTGTTCATGCATGACATAATTCGGGCATGATCATAGAAAAGGTTCTCCTTAAGCGAACCGGCCTATCCTATGCTACATAGGGGGATTTACGTGGTGGTTGGATGCGGAGACACGTTTGATTATGAATTCCAACGTGGCGGATAAAATAATATATCGGCATGGCCCAATCAATAGTTCAAGTCACACACTCCCATAATCCATCCTCTCTTCGGAGAATCCACTTCAACTATTCTTATCAAATAAGAACTCAAATACTTCAGAGTTGAAGAGAAGTATCAAAAAACATGTCTTATTTTTTCAATAATACATATTTGCAGCAATGAAATACTATTATTCCTTCCCAATACGATATATCATAAATTACAAATATCTATGATCTGTTTTCTCTATAAAATAAAGTTCTAACTATAAAGGACCCGAAATACCTTGCTTACGTATCATTAGGAAGTGCATTAACATAAATACGGCAGTAAGAAGAGGCAATACAAAAGTGTGTAAGCTATAAAAACGAGTCAAGGTAGATTGACCCACACTAGCACTTCCGCGTAATAACTCTACCAAAGGAGATCCTATTATAGGAATAGCGTCAGGCACGCCTGTCACAATTTTTACTGCCCAATAACCAATTTGGTCCCGAGGTAAGGAATAACCAGTTACACCAAAAGATGCAGTCAATACAGCCAGAACCACACCTGTAACCCAAGTTAATTCGCGAGGTTTTTTAAACCCACCTGTAAGATACACACGAAATACGTGCAGAATCATCATTAGAACCATCATACTTGCTGACCATCGATGAACTGATCGAATTAACCAACCAAAGTTGGCTTCAGTCATTATGTATTGAACAGAGGAAAAAGCCTCCGTAACAGTTGGACGATAGTAAAAAGTCATAGCAAAACCTGTAGCTACTTGTACTAAAAAACAAGTAAGCGTGATTCCTCCTAGACAATAAAATATGTTGACATGAGGAGGAACATATTTACTAGTTATATCATCTGCAATCGCTTGAATCTCGAGACGTTCCTCGAACCAATCATATACTTTATTGAGATAGGGAATCTGAGAGGACCCCCCCCCCGAGAACGGTATATGAGAATTTCATCTCGTACGGCTCAAACAGAAACACACAAATATCGATTTCGTCGGATATGCAATAGAAAGTTAAAAACTTCTTAGCCGCTCGATTCAATTTGTCCCAAAGATAGGAAGTAAAAAAAAAATCCGAAATGTCTTATTTGTAATGCTAATGCCAAAAATATCAAGTTAGCTCGTCTACCTTTCTTTATATTGATCGTTACAGGCCTCTTGAATCTTCTCTTTCCTATTTTTGTTTGTTTTTGTTATTTCATTTGTTGTTTTTTGTGCGTAATGCGGGTCTACTTTTGTTTTTACTGTTGCTAGGAATTCCCTTGTTAAGACCCTATAAATCAATTAAAACCTCAGATTCATACAAGAACCACGATGATTTAATCCCAAGCTAAATAAAAGGGGTTCTTTGAATAAAAACCATTTGAGCATCACTTATTCAATTTCAATGAGTGGATGTAATGACTCAACAAAATCTAGAGAAAGAAGTTGTTCTTCAGATAAAATTAATTTAATAAGTCTAAAAAAAAAGAAAAATTATTTCATTTAGGAAATACCCCATCTGAATTTTTTTTTAGTCCGGTTGCGAGGTCTAAATAATAGGTATAAATCATAGTTCAAATATTTCTTTTCTTAAATTTTTCTATAATATTCCGTGTTCCAGATATTAGAATAAATATCCGACGGGGTAGAATCATCTTAATAGAGATGACAGGGCCGTTCTCTGTATTATCAATAGGATCAATTATAACAAGTCACACGCTCATATTCCGGAAATACCAAAAAAAGAAATACCACAATCGAACTACCAAAAAGGTCTATAAATCCAAGTTTTAAATAAAATTATTTTTGATTGAAAAACTAGAGCTTCATAGTTCTTATGAACCTAACTCATTGAAATTCCATCCAGTAAAACGGAAGAATTATAAATTTCCAAAATAATAGATAAGAATATTGCAAATAGAGCCATTGCAACTCCCATAAGTGGTGTAGTCCCCCAGCCCGGAGCTACTTTACCATATTCTGAATTCAACGGTTTCAATAAACTCCCTACGGTAGTTTGTCTTGGCCTAGATCTAGAACTACCCTCAACGGTTTGTGTAGCCATAAATCCTATTTAATCATTGGTTGAGATCGGTTGACTTTGTATACTATTCTGTTGTAATTTTAAATAAATAAACGATCTTATCGTAGATCCATTGTGATCTTGAAATTTTCTAAAAATGGAAACAGCAACACTAGTCGCCATCTTCATATCAGGTTTACTTGTAAGCTTTACGGGGTACGCCTTATATACCGCTTTTGGGCAACCCTCTCAACAACTAAGAGATCCATTCGAGGAACACGGGGACTAGATTCGTTGAAGTAATGAGCCTCCCGATATGGGAGCCCATTACTTCAGTTGATATAATGAAAAATTATTTCATTATTTTTTAGTCGGAACCTTTGGTGGTTCTCGAAAAAAGATAGCGAAAAAAATTATCCCTAAAGTCGAGACTAAAAGGAATGTATAAACCAATGCTTCCATAGATTCGATCGTGGTTTACAATTATAGCTTTCACATCTATTCGTTTGAGTGGGATCATTTACCATATCATAAAAAAAGAGGGGAAAGAATCAACGAAAAGAAGTTGATTCAAGTCTCTATTTTTTCTCGGGTACCCGAGAAAAAAATAGAGATAGAGGATAAAGATGCCAGAGTAGTCTTGTATCAAACTACTTGTCTCTTTGTAGTTGGATCTCCAAGTTTTTGGAATGCTCCAAATTCCACTTGAGCATCCAAATCCGGATCAATACCAGCAAAAACATCTCTAAACAAGGTTCTAGCGCCATGCCAAATATGTCCAAAAAAGAAAAGCAAAGCAAACAAAGCATGCCCAAAAGTGAACCAACCCCTCGGACTACTACGAAAAACACCATCAGATTTCAAAGTAGCCCGGTCTAATTCAAAAATTTCGCCTAATTGCGCGCGCCTAGCATATTTTTTCACAGTAGCAGGATCGCTATAATTGACTCCATTGAGTTCGCCACCATAGAACTCAACAGTTACACCTACTTGTTCAACACTATACTTCGATTCTGCCCTTCGAAAAGGAACATCCGCCCGAACAATTCCATCGCCATCTACTAAAACTACCGGGAATGTTTCAAAAAAAGTAGGCATACGACGTACAAAAAGCTCGCGCCCTTCTTTATCTCTAAAGACGGGATGTCCTAACCATCCAACAGCTATTCCATCCCCGCTATCCATTGAGCCCGCTCTGAATAATCCCCCTTTTGCCGGATTATTACCAATGTAATCATAAAAAGCTAATTTTTCAGGAATTTTAGACCAAGCTTCTGATAAACTTAGATTTTCAGCTAGTCCGGCACTAACTCTTCGATATATCTCTTGCTGGAAGTATCCCTGATCCCACTGATAACGAGTGGGACCAAATAACTCGATTGGGGTTGTTGCTGAACCATACCACATAGTTCCAGCAACAACAAAAGCTGCAAAAAAAACAGCAGCGATACTACTAGAAAGTACAGTTTCAATGTTGCCCATACGTAATCCTTTGTAGAGACGTTGAGGCGGACGGACACTAAGATGGAATAGGCCTGCTAATATGCCCAGTGTACCTGCTGCAATATGATGAGAGGCGATCCCGCCGGGAACAAAAGGGTCAAAACCTTCCGCGCCCCACGCTGGACTTACAGATTGTACTTTTCCGGTTAGTCCATAAGGATCAGACACCCATATTCCAGGACCATATAAGCCTGTTACATGAAATACGCCAAAGCCAAAACAAGCCACTCCTGAGAGAAATAAATGAATTCCAAAGATTTTGGGCAAATCCAAAGAAGGTTTCCCTGTACGTTCATCACAGAATATTTCTAAGTCCCAATACACCCAATGCCAGATGGCCGCCAAAAAGCACAAGCCAGAAAACACAATATGTGCTCCTGCCACGCCTTCATAGCTCCAAATACCCGAATTCGTTACAATTCCTCCTGAAATACTCCAACCACCCCATGAATTGGTTATTCCTAAACGAGTCATGAAGGGTATAACGAACATACCTTGTCTCCACATTGGATCAAGAACAGGGTCAGAGGGATCAAAAACCGCCAATTCGTATAGAGCCATTGAACCGGCCCAACCAGAAACTAGAGACGTATGCATTATATGGACAGAAAGTAATCGGCCGGGATCATTCAATACGACAGTATGAACACGATACCAAGGCAAACCCATAGAAATACCCCTTTCTCAAAGAAAAATAGACACTATGTAACTTTATCGCATTGCATATAGACTTATACTATTTACCTAACCTTTTCCTCAAATTCTGTATGAGAAAAGGTTACTTTTTATTGTATTCCGTTGAAAATAACGGCCGAATTCTGTTCGTAAGAACAAAGAGAAGCAGATCTATTCTATACCCGATAAGTAACAATACGCAATGGGAGCATTAGTCCCGTTTTGGGGGACTGAATGTATGGATATTTTTTTATTATTCGAACGATCTATTTCTTCATTAAGATTCTTATTTATGAATTCTTTCTTTCGCTAAAAACCTTCGAATTTTTGTATTATATAAAATAAAAGTAGAATAAATAGAAAAAAAAATGATGAAGACAAAAAACTCATTCTTACGTTTCCATATTAAAGTGAAGTATAGTACTTAAATTTTGTATTTAATTTAATGCCCATTGGTGTTCCAAAAGTACCTTTTCGGAGTCCTGGAGAGGAAGATGCAGTTTGGGTTGACGTATAGTGCGACTTGTCAGACATATTGGGTCATATGGGATTCCCCCATTTTTTCCTCCGATCGAGATATCCTCTGTTTCGCCCAAGAAATATTGTATTGATTGGAGAATTAATCATGCGGAGCGTGAAGTTAAATTAGATTGATTTAGATTGAGGAGCAATATTCTTAATTAGAAGAATTTATGGTTAACTTGGACTAAAAAAATGAAGTATCCAGGCTCTGCTTATAAAATACCAAATTGGTATATAGTAATATATGTAGAATTTCCACTTGTGGCTATGCATAGAAGATTCTTATATTTTATTTATTTAATTAGAGAGGCACTCTTAAACTGCCATGCCAACCATTATAATAAATACATCAAATAGTTTTTGGGAGGTATGAAACGAATTGAAAAAGGTCGTAGCAAAAAGAAGTGGTACTGAGATAATTTGTCCTATATGTACAACTAGAATTCGGATAGATCTTTCCCCGGAGTAGAACATAAACCTAAAAGAATTCAAAGGGCCCATTCAGGAACAAGAAAATTGCATCGTGATTTAAATCTCGACGAAACAATACATCAATGATAGGTTAATTAAATAAGTTCAGTAAATTCTTTTTTTTTTATGGAAAAAAACCTTCATTAGAAAAGCAGAAATCTCTAAAAAAAAAGAGATAGGATTGGAATCGACACATTGATTCTTTATTTTCGCAATTTTTTTGAACCGTATGCATCCAAAGATGCACGTACGGTTCAAAAGGGATATAATTTTGTCCTAATCAACCGACTTTATCGAGAAAGATTACTTTTTTTAGGCCAAGAAGTTGATAGCGAGATCTCAAATCAACTTGTTGGTCTCATGGTATATCTCAGTATAGAAGATGATACTAAGGATCTTTATTTGTTTATAAACTCCCCTGGCGGATGGGTAATACCAGGAATCGCTATTTATGATACTATGCAATTTGTTTCGCCCGATGTACATACAATATGCATGGGATTAGCCGCTTCAATGGGATCCTTCATTCTGGTCGGAGGAGAAATTACCAAACGTCTAGCATTCCCCCATGCTTGGCGCCAATGAGTTTTTATTTGGAAAAAAAGAAGAAGACTATGCCTTCGCCCTATTGAATATGAATAATAGGTAATAATAGCATGGCACTTTGAGTTCGATATGAACAAACTATTATTGTTTTTCCTAACACGATATTTTCTATCGAGATAGTAGTATGAAAAAAGGTTATTTTCGATTTGATCTTCTATAGTCGGGAGTACATTTCAGCGTCACAAACCGTTTTATTCCACACCAGAAGCCTTTTTCTTATATTTATCTTACGAAGAAAAGAGTACGAAATACGAAAAAAAAAAAGATAATTTTTTCTTATTTGATCGTATCAAAAAGAAACTTTGGGATTGCTAAATCACAGACGAGATAAATATAGAAAGCAACAGAACCATCATAGTATTTTTTTTTACATTACAATATGAATGAAAGGAAGGGTGGTAAATGGATCATTCAACAATCTAGATCAGATGGATTCTTTTTTTTTCGATAGAATAGAAGGGGGAAAAAGGAAATTCTGTTGCAGAGCCGTATGCAATGCACAAAAGATGCCTGTACGGTCCGTCGTTCAATTCTATTTTTTTCTTGTTTTTTTTATTACTTTAATCCAATTCTTCAAGATAGAAGAACCAGTCATGCATGATGTTAGATCAATATTATATTATCAGGGTTATGATTCACCAACCTGCTAGTTCTTTTTATGAGGCACAAGCAGGAGAATTTATCTTGGAAGCGGAAGAACTACTCAGACTTCGCGAAACCCTCACAAAAGTTTATGTACAAAGAACAGGTAACTCTTTATGGGTTATATCCGAAGACATGGAGAGAGATGTTTTTATGTCAGCAACAGAAGCCCAAGCTCATGGCATTGTTGATCTTGTAGCGGTTGAAAATGAGACTACTGGGGATTTCGCCTAAATATATGATTCCCTCAATAATTCTATTTTTCCGTGATGTGATATTGAATGTAAATAATTCATAATCATCAATAAATCAGGTTAAGATTGATCTAAACCAACCTATTTTATTATATATATGTATGATATGCCGACAATTAAACAACTTATTAGAAACACAAGACAGCCAATACGAAATATCACGAAATCCCCCGCACTTAGGGGGTGCCCTCAACGACGAGGGACATGTACTCGGGTGTATGTGCGACTTGTTTAGATCATGAGTAGAAACAAAATAAAATAAATGCAGCAATTTTTCAAGTACCAATCACCAGTACCAAGGAATAAAGATAGATAGGATGGAAAAACGTTATTTACTATCTATGTTATTTACTATCTAGAAAACTAAAGATCCATCATCTACCTATATTTTTGTGTATAAAATTTATGGTTTCCATTGGTGCAAATCCAATCACCTCAGTTTGAGATGAGAAGTAATTCCCCATTGGTAGCAAATAGTTATCTATTAAGCGGAGGAAATAGTACTATAAGAAGCAAAAAGGTTATGTTCCTATTCTTGAAAGAACGGACTAACAAGGTCAGCTACCTAGTCAACTTTCATAATTAAATGCCGTCACTGTATAGATAACCCTTTATGTGAAAAGAACTATTACTGATTGGTAGAGCTAAACTAAGGAGTGTGAACTATACAAGTTCACAATAACATTTGGTTAAATGAAAGAAAAGGCTCCGGTGTATAGAGAGGACCTCACCGTTTACGAAGTAACCATAGAAACGATGGAACCCACTATTTTTCTTTTTTTTTCGCTAGAATTTATGCTTTCCGGGTATTTTTTTTACCCGGAAAGAATAAAAAATCGTGGTTGGGAAGGTCATAGTAGCAAAAGCCATTGGAATTTATATTTTATATATTGGAATAATCCGTTTTGGTATTAATTAACTAGAGGGGGATAAGAGGATGACTGAAAGAAAAGAAATCAATTAGTTATTCATTAAAGTTTAATTTGATTCAATGACCAGAGTTAGACGAGGATATATAGCTCGGAGACGTCGAACAAAAATGCGTTTATTTGCTTCAACCTTTATAGGGGCCCATTCAAGACTTACCCGAACTGCTACTCAACAGAAAATGAGAGCTTTGGTTTCCTCTCACCGGGATAGGGGCAGACAAAAGAGGGACTTTCGTCGTTTGTGGATCACTCGAATAAATGCAGCAGCTCGTGAGAATATGGTATTCCATAGTTATAGCAAGTTCATACACAATCTGCACAAGAAGCAATTGCTTCTTAATCGTAAAATACTTGCACAAATAGCTATATCAAATAAGAATTGTCTTTACATTATTTCCAATAAGATTAGCAAATAAAAGAGATTTAAAAGTAATATATCATATATATTTATTATTCATATATATGAATAGCGAAAACAGAATAGAATTCCCCGGAGAATGGACTCCGGGAAGATAGAATAAAAAAAATGAATTTAAGAAATTAAAAAGAAATTAAGATTAAGATAAGTAGTGGGAATGAGCGAACATCTAAAAAAAAAGATTTTTTCTTCCCCTATTTGTTGTTTCTTATAACACAACAATAAAATCTGGATTCGAGGTTTTTCGAGCAAAACATCAATCTGAATTCCGCTTGGAGGTTTGAATCAATAGCCAATAGGAAGAGTATATCTATTTATTTCGGGTTCTAGGACCAGCAGTTCTAGGGATCGACTCAGCTCTCTCAAACTGTTTTTCATTATTAAGAAAAGGTAACAAAGATAAAATACGAGCTTGTTTTATAGCAATAGTAATTAATCGTTGTTGTTTCAAGGTTAATCTATTCACTCGTCTAGATAATATTTTTCCTTGTTCACTAATAAATCGACTAATTAAACTCATGTTTCTATAATCAATTTGATCCCCCGATTCAATTGGGGGAAAACGCCTACGAAAAGATCGCTTGGATTTGCGAAAAGGTTGCTTGGATTTATCCATGGTTTATTCCTTATCTCTAAATTTCTATTTATTTATTCATTTCAGATCTGACCGAAATGGGTTTTATTTTTGTATTTGTATATTTATATTATATACATATATATGTTAAGTTTTTCTTTTTCCTGCTCCTTTGAAAAATAATACAATACATATGTTCCATTCGATCTATTTCTTTATTTCCCCATGAATCGTATGCTTGCGACAATAACGACAAAACTTTCTCAAGTCTAATCGACTGGGTGTGTTGTGTCGATTCTTTTGAGTAATATATCTAGAAATGCCCGGCAATTTCTTATTGACACCATTTTGGGCACAACTGGTACATTCCAAAATAACTCTAACTCGGACATCTTTACCCTTAGCCATGAACCTCCTTTAAATTTTTGATCGACTTAATTCTTCTATTTTCGACCCGAATCTAAATCTAAGAAGACGAAAAAACAAAAAAGAAAAAAATATATATATATAAATAGAATATAGAAGGTACTAACTAGGTAATTCCAATTAATACTAATAGAAATTAATAGAATATAATAATATTCTGTAAGTAATACAATTTTTTCAAATTATCCATTATTCTTTCCAGTATTTCATTTAAGTATCCTTTTTTATATGCTTGGATTTCGTGGAATTTTTGACCCTATACGGGAACCTCCTTTCGATTTCTGTTCTCCAAAATAAAATAGGATCTTAAACGAGAATTAAAAAAAAGGGAATGACAAAGCATCGGGGAATAAACGATTAATTTCTATCAATAGACCTGCTAAAGACCCAAACCATAGAGTAGTTAGCACGGGTGCTGTGGAGAGATATGTTTTTATATCCCGCATTGAAAATCCTCCTTCTTTATTGTAATACATATATGGTCGGATGCTGTAGTTCAAGATCAAGATCGTTTGTCTTTTTTGTTACGGACTTCCTAACAAAAATAAATATCTACAATGAGCAGTAGATGAAGTTTTCCTATCCCTGCCCCTTTCTTTTTTCGTAAGCATTATAATAAATATTCATTAAATATTCATTCTTTTTTTTTTATGTTGGGTTTCAGATGTATATAATTTTATTTTTATTTATTATATGTATATATATGAAACCAAAAAGAAGAAATGACAAGAAAATGGTATATGGATACAGAAAAAAAATAACGATGTGGAAAACAAGACATGGATTTTGTACAATGACATTGTACAACAATTTTAAAGGGATGTAGCGCAGCTTGGTAGCGCGTTTGTTTTGGGTACAAAATGTCACGGGTTCAAATCCTGTCATCCCTACCTATTACTTCTCCTAGGGGGCAGTAACGAAGGATTAATTGAGTTAGATTCATTAAATAAAAATGAAATCAAATAAGGCATTCATTATCTTTCATTTTTTACATACATTGGTATGCAAGACTGGGGTACAAAAAAAAGAATTTTCTTTACAATCGTAATTCTTGTCATAAAAAGCGCTCTTAGTTCAGTTCGGTAGAACGTGGGTCTCCAAAACCCGATGTCGTAGGTTCAAATCCTACAGAGCGTGATTCCATTTTTTTATTTCCAATTACAATAAAAAAAAACTTAACAAAACACGGTTGAATTGCAACTTGAATTTGACCTCCTCTTTGCAGGAGGTCAATCAAGAAAAATACTATATCAATCAAAGGTCCAACTGATCACCGCGCCTGTATTGTAAATACGCAGTTACAAATAATCCCGCTAAAGTAATAGGAATTAGACCTAAGACGATTCCAAATAGAGAAACTTCAATCATTTCAATTTGTTTGAGGAGATAAAAGGAAAGGTATGATCTATCCCTAAATATTAATCTGAAAAATCCGTGAATCTCAATGACCAAGAGTTACCAATATAGACCAAGAATTCACAATTGACATGGGAAGTTAACGTAGAATACCTGAAGGAGAAATTTTTATTTTGATTAATTTGTTCATTCAATTCATTTCAAATAAGTTGTATTTTGTTCAATCCAATCAATAGAGCTGAAGTTATAGTTGAAGCAGCCAATAAAAAACCGAAATAACTAGTTATAGTAGGCATGAAAGAGCTAAATTAGATATCTTCTTTTGCTACATATGTTAATAAAACACTTACCTAAGTTTCCATTTTTTCAGATATGATGGTAAGAAAAAATCAATTGACAAGAATAGTTCTAATTGAAAGTTCTTAATTCATTAGTCATTATAGATAGCACAAAAAAAAGAATTACAAAGATAGAAAAAACCTTTATTTTCATTTTTTATTTCGGGGGCAACTCGATTCGAAGAAGAGCAACTTCCCTTATCTTTTTATTTTAGGTTTTATTCTATATCCTGTTTTTCCATATCAAGGAGTTCCATTTTGTAGTTCGGCCAAGAAAGAACCTTTGTTTTAGATCTAATCTAACAATGATTGCATCACAACTATTGATTATTCCAACTAGATTATCTTTTTGGATCAAATACTATACTACTATATCTATTATCTATTTATAGTATATTTTTTGCTACGACCAAAAAATTACTTAAAATAAATGAAAGTATTCGAACAAAAATAATTTGAAACTTAACAAAACAAAATATAGATTTTACATAAAATTGAATTGTGTGAAGATAATACTATCTTTTACTTTCAAGAATTACAAGAATTATTAGAACCCTTTGATTTACACCTTCCTAAGATCTTTACTTTTGTGAAGTCAATAATCAAAACCTTATATTAAGAGGAACTTTCTAATTTTCTATTGATCTACTAAATAACATATATACTGAATAACATAAAATTATGCATAGACAAAGAACAAAAAAGAAGAAAGAAATTATGTAGTATTTCATTTCCATATTGATCGAGACTGCGTTGCTGTGCCAGCGGAAGGATAGCTATACTGATTCGGTATACTCGAAATACACCTTTGGTACAAAAT